TAGATCCTGTTTAGCAGAAAGACGGATATTCCTTGCTCATTATCAGACAATCACTTATTCACAAACCTCGTGTGGGGCTAATAGTTTTAATTTCCCATCTCACGGAAAACCCTTTTCGCTCCGCTTAGCCCTATCCCCTTCTAGGGGTATTTTAGTGATAGGTTCTATAGGAACTGGACGATCCTATTTGGTCAAATACCTAGCGACAAACTCCTATGTTCCTTTCATTACGGTATTTCCAAACAAGTTCCTGTATGATAAGTCTAAAGGTTATCCTATTGACGATATCGATTTTGATGATAGTGACGATATCTATTTTGATGATAGTGACAATATCGATATTGATGATAGTGACGATATTGATGATGACCTTGATATGGAGCTGTTAACTATGACGAATGTGCTAACTATTATGGATATGACGCCAAAAATAGACCGATTTGATATCACCCTTCAATTCGAATTAGCAAAAGCAATGTCTCCTTGCATAATATGGATTCCAAACATTCATGATCTGTATGTGAATGAGTCGAATTACTTATCCCTCGGTCTATTAGAGAACTATCTCTCCAGGGATTGTGAAAGATGTTCCACTAGAAATATTCTTGTTATTGCTTCGACTCATATTCCCCAAAAAGTGGATCCCGCTCTAATAGCTCCGAATAAATTAAATACATGTATTAAGATACGAAGGCTTCTTATTCCACAACAACGAAAGCACTTTTTCATTCTTTCCTATACTAGAGGATTTCACTTGGAAAAGAAAATGTTCCATACTAACGGATTCGGGTCCATAACCATGGGTTTCAATGCACGAGATCTTGTAGCACTTATCAATGAGGTCCTATCAATTAGTATTACACAGAAGAAATCAATTATAGAAACTAATACAATTAGATCAGCTCTTCATAGACAAACTTGGGATTTGCGATCCCAGGTAAGATCGGTTCAGGATCATGAGATCCTTTTCTATCAGATAGGAAGGACTGTTGCACAAAATGTACTTCTAAGTAATTGCCCCATAGATCCTATATCTATCTATATGAAGAAGAAATCATGTAAGGAAGGGGATTCTTATTTGTACAAATGGTACTTCGAACTTGGAACGAGCATGAAGAAATTAACGATACTTCTTTATCTTTTGAGTTGTTCTGCCGGATCGGTCGCTCAAGATCTTTGGTCTTCATCCGGACCCAATGAAAAAAATTGGATCACTTCTTATGGCTTCGTTGAGAATGATTCTGATCTAGTTCATGGCCTATTAGAAGTAGAAGGCGCTCTGGCGGGATCCTCACGGACAGAAAAAGATTGCAGCCAGTTTGATAATAATCGAGTGACACTACTTCTTCGGTCCGAACCAAGGAATCAGTTAGATATGATGCAAAATGGATCTTGTTCTATCGTTGATCAGAGATTTCTATATGAAAAATACGAATCGGAGTTTGAAGAAGGGGAAGGAGCCTTCGACTCACAACAGATGGAGGAGGATTTATTCAATCACATAGTTTGGGCTCCTCGAATATGGCGCCCTTATGGCAATATATTTGATTGTATCGAAAGGCCCACTGAATTGGGATTTCCTTATTGGGCCGGGTCATTTCGGGGCAAGCGGATCATTTATCATAAAGAGGATGAGCTTCAAGAGAATGATTCAGAGTTCTTGCAGAGTGGAACCATGCAGTACCAGACACGAGATAGATTTTCCAAAGAACAAGGCTTTTTTCGAATAAGCCAATTCATTTGGGATCCTGCGGATCCATTCTTTTTCCTATTCAAAGATCAGTCCTTTGTCTCTGTGTTTTCCCGTCGAGAATTCTTTGCAGATGAAGAGATGTTAAAGGGGCTTATTACTTCCCAAACAAATCCTCCTACATCTATGTATAAACGCTGGTTCATCAAGAATACGCAAGAAAAGCACTTCGAATTGTTGATTCATCGCCACAGATGGCTTAGAACCAATAGTTCATTATCTAATGGATCTTTCCGTTCTAATACTCTATCTGAGAGTTATCAGTATTTATCAAATCTGTTCCTATCTAACGGAACGTTATTGGATCAAATGACAAAGACATTGTTGAGAAAGAGATGGCTTTTCCCAGATGAAATGAAACATTTGATTCATGTAACAGGAGAAAGATTTCCCATTCCTTAGCCATAAAATAAAGATATGTGGCCATGAAAAAGGGATTAAGTGGAACAGAATTGGCCAGGTGGTAGAGTCGTGGAAATACTTGTTTATTCCATATTTTGGATCTTAGCTCCATGGAACAAAACAATATGTTACTGCAGAAAGCTGGAAGAATTGAAATCTTAGATCAAAACACTATGTATGGATGATATGAACTGCCTAAACAAGAATTCTTGAACGGCGAAAGAGCCTATTTACTCATTACATCAAACAATTTCCATTAATGAAACCATGTCAATCCATCGGAAAATCAAAAATACGCATGTCCGATGAAATAGTTGTTGCTATCTGCTCCAATAATGAATCATTGGT